ATAGGATCCCCTAATACATTACAAAATTTCGCTTTAGCCAATGATCTAATCATTGGAATAATTGGAACTATTATATCAAGTTTTTTGCTAAAAATTTCTATTAAAAATGTATTTTGCAGCATTTGACTCCGTACCACTGAACGATTTACCCGCACATTTAAAAAATAGCCTAAAAGCTGAAATGAATGTTCGGATAATTGGTTTATATTGATCGTTCTTGGTTGAGACCAAACATAAAAAAAACCTTGCCATAAATGAATAAAATAATGTTTCCATTTATTCATCAAAAAAGGCGAATTCTTTGAAGCCAGAATGCATTTTCCTTGATATCTAACATAATGAATGAGAGGATCCTTGAAGAATGTTAAAGTATACGAAAAATCCTTAGCAAAAACTTCTACAAGATGTTCTCTTTTTGCATAAAAAAAAATTCGTTCAAAAAAAACGCTAAAAGATTTTAATCGTAAATGAGAGGATTTATTACGTAGAAAAAGGAAGATAGATTCATATTCACATACATAAAAATGATAGAGGAACAAGAATAATCTCGAATTACTTTTTGAAAAAGTAGAAATCGAGTTTTTGGTAGTAATAAAACGATTCCAATTACTAAAATTATAAAGAAACAATCGTAATAAATGAAAAAAGGGGGCATCTTTCACCCAGTATCGAAGGATTTGAACTAAGATTTCCAGATGGATAGGATATGGTATTCGTATATCTGACACATAATTTAAATATGTAAATTTATCCTCCAAAAAGGGAAAAATGGAATGAATTGATCTCAAATTTTTATAAGATTTTATGATTTCTGCCTCCTCTAAGGAAGAGCTTAATTCTAGGAAAAATGGAATTTCCACGACGATGGCAAAACCCTCTGATATTATTTGAGAATAAAAATTTTTATTATAGCCCCAAAATGGATTTTTGTTAGAATCATTAGCCGAAATGATTAAATGATTCTGTTGATACATTCGAGTAATTAAACGTTTTACAATTAGTAAACTATATTTACTGTCAGAACCTACATTTTCCACAAAAATGGATCTATTAAAATTATGACTATAAGCAAGTCCATAAATATACTCCCGAAAAATAAGTGGGTATAGGAAGTCCTGTTGGCGAGATCTAGCTCGTTCTAAATATACTTGATATTCCTTCATTTTAGAAATTCTATTTGGTCAAAGGATCAGAGATTCATTGGATTATCAAATGATACATAGTGCGATACAGTCAAAACAAGGTATTCTATATATATATTAGAATTGAAAAAAAAAAAACAAATATGAATAGATACCTAGAAAACAAGTTAAAACCCATTAATGGACTATCTCCGCTCGCTTGTTCCATCTAATTGTTCTAGGACAACAAGCTAGTTAGAAATCCTTTATTTTTTGGACCAATCGCTCTTTTGATTTTGGAAAAAAAATATCTTTATCAATATACTCTTTCTTCTACACATTTATTGCTACCCCATAACATAATGGAGAATAGCTAATAATTAGGACTCATAACAAAAATCCTTAATCCATTCGTTGGAAAAACTTTTCCCACAGCACGCACTAATCCTTTTTTAACGTATAATTAGATGTGGTAATCATTCAAATAAAAAATGAAAGCTCGTTGCTTTTTGTTTCCCTATAATTGGAGCATCTAAGCTCTATCCTTTTATTAATTAAACCCAACTGAATTCATTTGTTCCGAGCCAACAATTCAAACGAAAATTTGGGCCGGGTCCAAGAAAAATTTTTAGAATTCACCATTGATACGACATGCTGCTTTTTCCATTCATTCCTTTCTGGATCAGTCGTGGTCTTACAAACCCTACCGATGGTATGGATGAACCAATTAGTTCATAGAAATGTGTAAAAAATGGAGTCGCACTTAAAAGCCGAGTACTCTACCATTGAGTTAGCAACCCTAAAAAAAAAATAGAAGGATGTGTATATCCAATCGCAATAAAAAAAAAAGTATAGAATTCTTTAATATTAAATATTAAAAAAATGTTGCATATTACATTAAATTATAATGAAAAAACTTCTTGTTTGATACAAACTAAATACAGCGAATCCATTATTTGACGAAGTAAAAATAAATCTATGTAACATGAGTCAATCCATCCTTTTATTCACGATCGTATTATATTTGTTTGATACACTGTTGTCAATGTTGAAAAATAAAAAATACAATCGAGAAAACAAATATAAAAATATTTATATTCTAATTTTTTATTTTTCAATAAAAATTTTTTCTATTTAATTCATTTAATTCATTCTATTATATATTATATTAATATATTCAATTAGAATGCTATAATTATTAATTATACTATATCTATTCCAAATCAAAAAATAGAAATTAAATAGAAAAAATATACCAATCCGAAAGATCCATAGGATTCATTATAGATACAAGAAGTATTTTTGTATTGTGTATTTTATTCGGCTCAATCCTTTTAGTAAAAGATTGGGCCGAGTTTAATTGAAATTAATAGAACGAA